ACGGAATTCAGATAAAAATTCTATTTCCTTTTTGTTTGAAACCTTGGCAAAAACAAAGATCTAAGGTACGATCTCATCATAATAATATAGATTTAATGAAAAAAAAAGTAAAAAAAAATAATTTTTGTTTTTTAACAGTATGGGGAATGGAAACAGAACGTCCCTTTGGTTCTCCCCGAAAACAACTTTCTTTTTTTGAACCAATTTTTAAAGAACTCAAAAAAAAAATTATAAAGGCAAAAAATAAATTTTTTCTCGTTCCAAGGGTCTTTAAAGAAAGAGGAAAACCCCTACAAATTTCAAAAGAAAAAAAAGGATGGGTCATCAAAACTGTTCTTATTATAAAACAAATAATGAAAGAACTTGAAAAAGTAAATCCTATTTTTTTATTTGAATTGAAGAAAGTTAAAGTATATGAACCAAATAAAAATGGAAAAGATTCAAAAAAAAATAAGAAAATTAAACATAAATCGACCGTACCAATTCGATCTATGAATTGGACAAATTATTCACTCATAGAAAAAAAAATGAAAGATCTTTCTCATAGGATAATCACAACCAAGAATCAAATAGAACAAATCACAAAAGACAATAAAAAACCAGTTTTAATCTATGATGATAAAATAAAAAAATCGGAATCACAGAAATATAGTTGGCAGATATTAAAAAGAAACAATATCCGATTAATACGTAAATCACATTATTTTATTAAATCTTTCATTGAAAAAATATACATAAATATCTTGCATATCATAAATATTTTCATAATCAATACACAACTTTTTTTTGAATCAACAAAAAAAATTATCACTAAATATAAATACACTTGCAACGATGAAAAAAATAAAGAAGAAATTGTTGAAACAAATCAAAATACAATGAACTTTATTTCGACTATAAAAAAGTGGTTTTCAAATACTAATACTAATATTAGTATTAGCAATAAAAATATAAATAGTTATACTTCCTTGTCCCAAGCATATGTATTTTTCAAATTATCAAAAACCCAATTACTTAACAAGTTTGACTTGAGATCCATATTTCAAGATCATAAGACCCATCATTATCTTAGGAATAAAATAAAGGATTATTGTATAACACGAGGAATATTTGATTACAAATCAAGACATAATAAAATGAAAAAGTCTGGAATGAATGAATGGAAAAATTGGTTCAGGGGTTTTTATCAATACAATTTTTGCGATATCAAATGGTCTCGATTAGTCCCGAAAAAATGGCGAAATAGAATAAATCAACTTCGTTTGATTCAAAATAAAGACTCAATTAAATTTAATTTAAATCCATATAAAAATAAAAAAGACCTATTAAGTTATTACGTAAAAGAAGATTATTCTGCAACGGTTTCATTAACAAATAAAAAATTGGTTAAAAAACACTACAGATATGATCTTTTATCACATAAATATATGAATTATGAATATATTGGGAAAAAGAAAAACTCATATATTTATGAATCAACAGTACAAGTAAACGAGAATCAAAGGATTCCATATAATTTCCATACATGGAAACCCGACGCATTTTATGTATTGGTAAGTACAGCTATTAGTGATTATCTAGAGGAAAGATATCCTATTGATACGAATAAAAACAGGGATAGAAAATATTTTGATTGTAAAAATTTTTATCTTATAAAAAATATTGATATTGAGACTTGGACCAATGCACATTTTGGTATCAAGACTAATAAAAATACTAAAATTCAAATTAATAAGTATAAAAACAAAAATAAAAAAAAATACATTTCGCTTCATAAAGAAATCAACTCATCCAGCGAAAAAAAAAACCTTTTTGATTGGATGGGAATGAATCAAAAAATATTATATCATGATCGTATCATATCAAAAATAAAATCTTGGTTCTTACCAGAATTTGTGCTACTTTTTGATACATATAAAATTAAACCCTGGATTATACCAATCCAATTTATTCTTTTTGATTTTTATAAAAAAAAAAACCTTTCCATATTATCTAATCAAAAAGAATATCTTGATTTAGAAAATTTCAACCAAGAAAAAAAATATATTGAAGAGATTTACGCGGGATTAGACATTAAAAAAAGTATAAATAAACAAAAATCTAAGAGCAGCAAGGAAGCAGAACTCGATTTATTCCTGAGAAAATATTGCCTTTTTCAATTAAGATGGAATCATTCCTTAAGTCAAAACATGATCAATAATATTAAGGTATATTGTCTCTTGCTTAGATTGAAAAATCCAAAGTCAATTGCTATATCCTCGATTCAAAGAGGAGAGATGCGTCTGGATATAATGCTGAGTAAAAAGGATCTTGCTCTTACAGAATTGATAAAAAGAGGACTATTAATTATCGACCCAGTTCGTTTATCTCTAAAAAACGATGGGCAATTTATAATCTATCAAACCATAAGTATTTCATTAATTGATAAGGGTAAAGACAAAATGAAAACTACTAAAAAATTCATAAAAAAACGAAATGTTGATAAGAATAATTTATACAAAACCATTGCACAACATAGCGATATGCCTGTGAATGAAGAAAAAAAAAATCATTATAATTTCTTTGTTCCCGAACATATTCTATCTGATAGACGTCGTAGGGAGTTGAGAATTCTAATTTGTTTAAATTTATTGAATTGGAATAATACGGAGAAAAATCCACAATTTTGCACCGAAAAAAAGATAATAAACTATAAACAATTTTTGAATGAGGATTTTAATAACTTTATTAAATTAAAATTGTTTCTTTGGCCCAATTACCGATTAGAGGATTTAGCTTGTATGAATCGTTACTGGTTTGATACCCATAACAGTAGTCGTTTTAATATGTCAAGAATACATATGTATCCACAATCCAGAATCAGTTAATAAAAATATATTTTGTATATATCTATATCGCCTGACATATTTTATATATGGCGAAACATGTACATATGCATATGTTATGTTACATTTTTGTACATTATACTGATTAATGGCATATCAATTTTCAATTGGATCTAGGAATAATAAATTTGGTAGACTATTTTTAGGTACAAAAAATAGCTCTCTTTTATGCTTTTATGAATGTGTAAATGTATATATTTTATTCTATCTAAATCCAATTTTATGTTTGAAATAAAAATTGGATTTAGATAGAATAAAAAAGTATGAAGAAAAATAAATCTAAACTTTTGTTTATAATCAGATTAAAATGACTGACATAATAATAACCAAATATAATAATAATTATTATTTTTCCTGATCGGTAAAATCTATAAAAAGAAAAAATATAGAAGAATTTTTTTATGGTCAAAAATTCATTTATTTCAGTTATTCCGCAAGACGAAAAAGAAGAAAATAAAGGGTCTGTTGAATTTCAAGTATTCAGTTTCACCAATAAAATACGGAGACTCACTTCACATTTGGAATTGCACAAAAAAGATTTTTTATCTCAAAGAGGTCTACGAAAAATTCTGGGAAAACGTCAACGACTATTGGCTTATTTGTCAAATAAAAATAGAGTACGTTATAAGAAATTAATTAGTCAATTAGATATTCGGGAACTAAAAAATCGCTAATTTGAGGATTAATTTTAATTTTTTTGTGATTAGTTATTAGATTTTTATTTTTATAAACCTTGTTTTGAGAAATTCATGGAATAATGAATTAGGGAAGAAAAGATATGACTGTACCGGTTACAAGAAAAGATCTCATGATAGTCAATATGGGTCCTCATCACCCATCAATGCATGGTGTTCTTAGACTTATTATTACTCTCGACGGTGAAGATGTTATTGACTGTGAACCCGTATTGGGCTATTTACACAGAGGAATGGAAAAAATAGCGGAAAACCGAACAATTATCCAATATCTTCCTTATGTAACACGTTGGGATTATTTAGCTACTATGTTCACCGAAGCAATAACAGTAAATGCACCAGAACAATTGGGAAATGTTCAAGTACCTCAAAGGGCCAGCTATATCAGAGTTATTATGCTAGAGCTGAGTCGTGTAGCTTCTCATTTATTATGGCTTGGGCCTTTTATGGCAGATATTGGTGCGCAGACTCCTTTTTTCTATATTTTCAGAGAGAGAGAATTGCTATATGATCTATTCGAAGCTGCCACAGGTATGCGAATGATGCATAATTATTTCCGCATCGGAGGAATAGCTGCTGATCTACCTCATGGTTGGATAGATAAATGTTTGGATTTTTGTGATTATTTTTTAACAAGTATTGTTGAATATGAAAAACTTATTACGCGGAATCCCATTTTTTTGGAACGAGTTGAAGGAATAGGCATTATTGGTGGAGAAGAGGCAATAAATTGGGGCTTATCAGGACCGATGTTACGAGCTTCTGGAATCCAATGGGATCTTCGTAAAGTTGATCTTTATGAATGCTACAATGAATTCGATTGGGAAGTCCAATGGCAAAAAGAAGGGGATTCATTAGCTCGTTATTTAGTACGAATTGGCGAAATGAGGGAATCTATAAAAATTATTCAACAGGCTTTAGAAGGAATTCCCGGAGGACCCTATGAAAATTTAGAAATTCGGCGCTTAGATAGAGCAAGGAATTCGGAATGGAATGATTTTGAATATAGATTTATTAGTAAAAAACCTTCGCCTAATTTTGAATTGTCCAAACAAGAACTTTATGTAAGAGTGGAAGCCCCAAAGGGAGAATTAGGAATTTATTTGATAGGAGATAATAGTGTTTTCCCCTGGAGATGGAAAATTCGTCCGCCTGGTTTTATCAATTTGCAAATTCTTCCTCAGCTTATTAAAAGAATGAAATTGGCTGATATCATGACAATACTCGGTAGTATAGATATCATTATGGGAGAAGTTGATCGTTGAAATGATAATTGGCACAACAGAAATACAAACTATCAATTCTTTTTTTAAATCAGAATCCTTAAAAGAAGTTTATGGACTCATATGGCTATTTGTCCCTGCTTTGACCCTTATATTAGGAATCATAATAGGAGTACTAGTAATTGTATGGTTAGAAAGAGAAATATCCGCAGCGATACAACAACGTATTGGACCTGAATATGCTGGCCCGTTGGGAATTCTTCAAGCTTTAGCGGACGGGACAAAATTACTTTTTAAAGAAGACCTCCTACCATCTAGAGGAGATATTCGTTTGTTTAGTATTGGGCCGTCTATAGCAGTCATATCAATTGTATTAAGTTATTTAATAATTCCTTTTGGGTATCGACTTGTTTTAGCTGATCTCAGTATAGGTGTTTTTTTATGGATCTCCATTTCAAGTATTGCTCCTATTGGGCTTCTTATATCAGGATATGTATCGAATAATAAATATTCTTTTTTAGGTGGCTTGCGAGCTGCGGCTCAATCTATTAGTTATGAAATACCATTAACTCTATGTGTGTTATCAATATCTCTACGTGTGATTCGTTAGAACATAAACTTTGATCTCTCCTCAAAATCAAAATGAAATAAAGGAAAGAGGAATATATTAGATAGATAGAGATATTTTTTTTATTTATCATTCATTCAAGTCGATGAGTTAAACCAAATAGTTATATGAGTGAAACAAAACAGCTTATCAATGTGTAGTAAAAAGATAAAATCTCATTTCCTATATACAAGAATAAAGCAGAAGTAAACATTAAAGAGTATAAACTCTTTATCCCAAGATTGAGTTCTTTTATTAGTCATCATATCTTGAAGCGGGTGCAAAAGATCAACTGTATGGGGTTTCTACTACTGTCTTGTATGTATTACCATACTGGGGATCAAAAAAATCAGTGAACGGTTAGGAACACTAAGGTACACAAAGGATTTGTAATAGAGATTATGTAAGGTATCAAAAAAGAGGTATTTTCACATAAAACGAATCATAAGATAATAGGGGCTTTAAGTTGGTAGAAATGATCAAGCAGTACTTCCCCACGATTCCGATCTAGAGTATGCTCCTAGTCACTGATTAAAGAAATAACTATAAAGAACGAATTAATCCTTTATTCTCAGGAGTCACTTCTTATGAAAAAGAAGAATAGGAACAAACGAAATAGAATGGAAAAAAGAAAAGATCCTTATTAATTTTTTCCTACATCTATACATATGTGTAAAAGAATATCGAATTCTGTTTTATCTTTTGATATTAAGGAGTGAGTATTTTATTTAAAAATGAAGTTATTACTGAAGATTTAAGTATAAGGGATAAGATCAATTCGGAAGCGCCATTCTAGCAGACAGAATTCCATTGGTCCAATTTTTGAGACTTTACACGGTATTTTTATTCCATATCTACCCTACGTTGAATCTGCAAAGATCTCTATAATAATAATACCGAACCAGTCCTTGCCATAGAGGAGCCGTATGAAGCTGAGGTCTCATGTACGGTTTTGGAATAGCGGCGAAAACAAGAACAGTTATGTTATTATCGACTATGATTATCGAACAGTTCAAGTACAGTTGATATAGTTGAGGTACAGTCAAAATATGGTTTTTGGGGATGGAATATGTGGCGTCAACCTATAGGGTTTATAGTTTTTCTAATTTCTTCTCTAGCAGAATGTGAAAGATTACCTTTTGATTTACCAGAAGCAGAAGAAGAATTAGTAGCAGGTTATCAAACTGAATATTCTGGTATCAAATATGGTTTATTTTACATTGCTTCTTACCTAAATCTCTTAGTTTCTTCTTTATTTGTAACAGTTCTTTATTTAGGTGGGTGGAATTTATCTATTCCATACATATCTGGTCCTGAACTTTTCGGAATAAATAAAATTGCTAGTGTCTTTGGAATTACACTTGGTATCTTTATTACATTAGCTAAAGCTTATTTGTTTCTCTTTATATCTATCACAACAAGATGGACTTTACCTAGGATGAGAATGGATCAGCTATTAAATCTTGGATGGAAATTTCTTTTACCTATTTCTCTAGGTAATTTATTATTGACAACCTCTTCCCAACTTGTTTCACTATAAATAACAGAATATGATAACAGTATTCTAGACTCATAACCTCTCTTAAACAAGAGAAAGAAACATCAACTTATTCGTGGATATCTACAATATGTTTCCTATGGTGACTGGGTTCATGAATTATGGTCAACAAACAATACGAGCCGCAAGGTATATTGGTCAAAGTTTCATAATTACCTTATCCCATGCAAATCGTTTACCTGCAACTATTCAGTATCCTTATGAAAAGTCGATCACCTCAGAACGTTTTCGTGGTCGAATCCACTTTGAATTTGATAAATGTATTGCTTGTGAAGTATGTGTTCGTGTGTGCCCCATAGATCTACCTGTTGTTGATTGGAGATTTGAAGGAGATATTAAAAAGAAAAAATTGCTTAACTATAGTATAGATTTTGGTGTCTGTATATTTTGTGGTAACTGTGTCGAATATTGTCCCACAAATTGTTTATCAATGACTGAAGAATATGAACTTTCTACTTATGATCGTCACGAATTGAATTATAATCAAATTGCTTTGGGTCGATTACCAATGTCAGTAATTGGAGATTACACAATTCAAACCGTTATGAATTCGACTCAAATCAAAATAGACAAGGGTAAATACCTTGATTCAAGAACAATTACCAATTACTAAGATTTTATTTTGATAGAAAAAAACTTCGTTTTTTTTTTGTCAATGTAACTAAAAGTAAAACAATCATTATTGGTTGAATTGGCCCAATAACTTTATCTATATCTACATTAATCTATACTACCTTACTACATTAAAATTTCATTTAGGAATGTATTATAGACTTATAGACAAGAAAAAAAATAGCCTACTTTTTACTTCCTGACTATTCAGTAAGGTCATGAAATTTATTTATCTCTTATTTCATACATAATGGATTTACCTGGATCAATACATAATATTGTTGTAGTCTTTCTGGGATCAGTTCTTATATTGGGGGGCCTGGGAGTAGTATTATTTACCAATCCAATTTATTCTGCCTTTTCATTGGGATTGGTTCTTATTTGTATATCCTTATTCTATATTTTATCAAATTCTTATTTTGTAGCTGCTGCACAACTTCTTATTTATGTGGGAGCCATAAATGTCTTAATCATATTTGCTGTAATGTTCATGAATGGCTCAGAATATTCCAACAATTCCCGCCTTTGGACCCTTGGAGATGGGGTTACTTCACTGGTTTGTACAAGTATTTTTATTTCACTAATTATTACTATCCCAGATACGTCATGGTACGGAATTCTTTGGACTACAAGATCAAACCAGATTCTAGAACAGGACCTTATAAGTAATGTTCAACAAATTGGGATTCATTTATCAACAGATTTTTATCTTCCATTTGAACTTATTTCTATAATTCTTTTAGTTTCTTTAATAGGTGCAATTACTATGGCTCGTCAATAATAAATACTTAAAATTTAAAATTTAAGAATTTAAAATATTTTGAGAATTTCAAATTAAAAAAAAAAGTTTTTATTTTTAGTTAAACCTAAATTGCCAATACCTAACTTTTGGTCTAATCTATTTTAGTCAATCGAATCAGTTGAATTGTTATTCATATCGTATTTAAATGAATCCAAATTGATGGGGAGTTAGTTAATGATGTTCGAGTATGTACTTTTTTTGAGTGTCTATTTATTTTCTATCGGTATCTATGGATTAATCACAAGTCGAAACATGGTTAGAGCACTTATGTGTCTTGAACTTATACTAAATTCAGTTAATATAAATCTCGTAACATTTTCTGATTTATTTGATAGTCGCCAATTAAAAGGAGACATTTTCTCAATTTTTGTTATAGCTATTGCAGCTGCTGAAGCTGCAATTGGGCTAGCTATTGTTTCGTCGATCCATCATAACAAAAAATCAACTCGTATAAATCAATCAAATTTGTTGAATAATTAAATAAGTCGTAATCATTCATTATGTAATCATTGATTTTAATTATATAACTAATATAATTATAAAATAATAATTTCTATTAATTAGTTAGATTTATTCAAATTAAAATAGAATTTAAATTCCATTAATAATAAATATTTAGTGTATTGTTTGTTGACCAATTTGAATTAAGATGTGCGATTTCTATTGTATGACTGTGGTTGTTGAAACATAAATCAAAGTCTCTTGGCACTTTTTCATGAACAGATTTAGAAATATATTGATTCTAAAAAAATTGATAAATCATTGATTCGTCTGGTGTCCTGGTGTCTATAATATAAACATATAATTAATTTACTACTAATTTTACCATTTATTTTTACCATACCAAAACCGGATCGAAAATTTTTTATGTTAAAAACGGGAATTTATAGATTTAATGTCACATTCAGTAAAAATTTATGATACATGTATAGGATGTACTCAATGTGTACGCGCCTGCCCCACAGATGTATTGGAAATGATACCTTGGGACGGATGTAAAGCTAAACAAATTGCTTCCGCACCAAGAACTGAGGATTGTGTAGGTTGCAAGAGATGTGAATCCGCTTGCCCAACAGACTTTTTGAGTGTCCGTGTTTATTTATGGCATGAAACAACTCGTAGCATGGGTCTATCTTATTAATTATATGTTACGTTACAAAAACTCCATTTGAATCATTTGATTCCTCTTTACCGACAAAAGCCCGTGCTCGCAATAATATAATATATTTATTTTATCAAGTACGGGCTTTTCTGGTCAAAGCGTATCTTGTCTTTATCACGAGTTATTTTCCTTGGTTAACAATACTTGTTGTTTTGCCTCTATTTGCGGGTTCTTCCATTTTTTTTCTTCCCCATAAGGGGAATAAGGTGTTTAGATGGTATACTCTATGTATATGCTTATTAGAACTCCTTTTAACTACCTATGCATTCTGTTATCATTTCCAATTGGACGATCCATTAATACAATTGGAAGAAGATTTGAAATGGATAAATATTTTGGATTTTCACTGGAGACTAGGAATTGATGGGCTTTCTGTGGGACCCATTTTACTGACAGGATTTATCACTACTTTAGCGACTTTAGCGGCTTGGCCAGTTACTCGAAATTCACGATTATTCTATTTCTTTATGTTGGCAATGTATAGTGGTCAAATAGGATCATTTTCTTCTCGAGACCTTTTACTTTTTTTTATCATGTGGGAGTTAGAATTAATTCCTGTTTACTTACTTTTATCAATGTGGGGGGGAAAGAAGCGCCTATATTCGGCTACAAAGTTTATTTTGTACACTGCAGGGGGTTCTATTTTTCTATTAATAGGAGTTCTAGGTATGGGTTTATATGGCGCCACTGAACCGACATTAGATTTTGAAAGACTAGCTAATCAATCATATCCGATGGCATTGGAAATAATATTATATTTTGGCTTCCTTATTGTTTATGCTGTCAAATCGCCGATCATACCCCTGCATACATGGTTACCAGATACCCATGGAGAAGCACATTACAGTACATGTATGCTTCTTGCCGGAATTTTATTAAAAATGGGAGCATATGGATTGATTCGGATCAATATGGAATTATTACCCCGTGCTCATTCTATATTTTCACCGTGGTTGGTGATAGTGGGAACAATACAAATAATCTATGCGGCTTCAACCTCTTTTGGTCAACGCAATTTAAAAAAGAGAATAGCCTATTCCTCTGTATCTCACATGGGTTTCACAATCATAGGAATTGGGTCTATAACCAATATGGGATTAAATGGAGCCATTCTACAAATACTTTCTCATGGATTTATTGGTGCTGCACTTTTTTTCTTGGCAGGAACCTGTTGTGACAGAATACGTCTTGTTTCTCTTGACGAAATGGGGGGGATAGCTGTTCCGATGCCAAAAATATTTACAATGTTCAGTAGCTTTTCGATGGCCTCTCTTGCATTGCCAGGGATGAGTGGTTTTGTTGCAGAATTAGTAGTCTTTTTTGGAATAATTACCAGCTCAAAATATCTTTTAATGCCAAAAGTACTAATTACTTTTGTAATGGCAATTGGAATGATATTAACTCCTATTTATTTATTATCTATGTTACGTCAAATGTTCTACGGATACAAATTATTCTATCTTCCAAACTCTAATTTTTTGGATTCGGGACCACGAGAACTGTTTATTTCGATCTGTCTCTTTTTACCCATAATAGGTATTGGGATTTATCCCGATTTCGTTCTTTTACTATCAGTTGACAAGGTACAAGCTATCTTATCTAATTATTTTTATAGATAGTGTTTATTAATGAGACGGAAAGTCTTATAATTCTGTAAAATAAAGTGAATTAGAGTTGTAATTATATGTATTTCGAGTTTTTGCGAACCATTTGATTCCGATTCCTTGAATCAAATGGTTCGCAAAAACTCGAAATACATATAATGGATGTTCTTATGTTATGTATCCTTCGGATAGTCTATTCAATTAGATATTAATGTGAATGAACCATAACTATGTAAACCTATTCCTAAAAGATTGATACCGAAATAACATATCCAAATTATAAGAAATCCTATAGAAGCTGCAAGTGCCGAATGTATATCTTGTAAATTTTGATTTGTTCTAATATGTGAATAAATCGCAAATATGATCCAAGTAATAAATGCCCAAGTTTCCTTAGGGTCCCAATTCCAATAAGATCCCCAAGCCTCATTAGCCCATACTGCTCCAGAAAGAATGCCTATGGTTAAAAAGGTAAATCCTAAACTAATGACACGATAACTCCAATAATCCAAACGCTGAGTCAATTGATATTTGTAATAATTTCGAAATGAAATAAAAGAAGTGTTTTTATTTTTAAAAACACTTCTTTTATCATTTAAATATTCAACTTCGCCAACGAAAAAGGATTTAATTAATAAATTCTTCCTTGTAAAAAAAAGATCGATGTTTTTTCTAAATGTAATGACTAAAAGAGCGATTGATAATAATGATCCACATAAAAGAGCTGCATAGCTTAATAACATCATACTTACATGCATCATTAACCACTGAGATTGTAGAGCAGGTACTAATATAGTGGATTGATGCATTTCGGTTGAAAGACCTGACGTGGCGAAACCTTGAGTAAAAATAGCACTTGGCGCGGTTATTACGCTTAAATCATTTTTATGATTTCGTATTTTAGGAATCATATGAATAAGGGAGAAACTCCATGAAAGGAAGATTAATGACTCATATAAATTACTTAATGGGAAATGACCCGAATAAATCCAACGAATAACTAATAATCCTGTTATAGATAAAAAGGTAGCTATCATACCTCTTTCCAATGAATTGTGTAATCCTACGATTTCGTGAAAAAATAAGGTTATAAAATGAATCGTAATCACAATTGAAATCATCGAAAAAGAGATATGAATTAATATATGTTCTATAGTCGCAAATATCATAAAAAGGGCGAGGGTTCTCCATTATAGAATTAAAATTGAGAATTATATATATTATAGGATCCGCTGTGTCCCTTTTAGGGGATGCCGCCACTCGGACTCGAACCGAGATGCTCTAGCACTGCTTCCTAAGAGCAGCGTGTCTACCAATTTCACCATGGCGGCTTATTCGAAATATTAATAAATAATAGTCAATTTGTGTTGAATGGTCAAGATTCAAGGATTTAATTTTAATATAGTTAGTAAGCGTTAGAATTGATGAAAAAAGACTCATTTAAATTGATATTTCAATGTTTACTAAATAAAGTATAGCCATAGGGTTTAGAGAGTTAAGAATAAACTTTCATGTATCTAGAATGTCAAAATAGAGTTCTACCAAAAAAGTAAAAAAAAAAGTAAAAACTAGAACTCGATAGTTTTGCTCCGGACCAAAGGTCGAGTTATAGAACTCAAAATTATCTTTTTATTTTTAGATGATTCATATATTGAAAAATAAAAACAAATTTAAGTTAAAAAAATGTTATATTTATTGCAATTTATACGAGGCATTTTTTTTAATTATTTCGATATCTTAGTATCATTAATAATACTCTTCGCTATTTATAATAGATACTCTAATTAGTAAATCAAATTGAAACTTGCTTTTGAGTTAAGCATATAATAAAAAGAATTTTTCTCTATCAATTTCTTTTTCACAATAGAATATGTGAAAAAGAAATTGATAGAGAAAAATTAGAATACTTAGTAATATACTTAGAGACCAGTAAACATAAGAATTATTATTTTATATAACAATAACACACCGTAGCAGTTAGTTCTAACTAATATTGATATTAAGTAGTTAAATATATTCAAAACATTAGTTAATGCAAATCATTCATCTTAAAATTTTTTAAGTTCTTAATGGTATGTCAATTTAGATTATTCCAAAATTCTATTACTTGTTTGTTGCACAAAAAAACTTTTTGAATGTCCAGTGGAAACCGATTTAGCTAAAGAAAGAGCTTTTATTGCCGTTAAATACCCCTTCTTCTTCCAAATATTTCTACGAATACGTTTTTTTGATCTAGAAGTACGTTTTTTTGGAACCGCCATTCAAAAACAAAATACTTATTTTTATCATTGTATGTGAAAGACATATATTTAGATCATTTTTTCGTCATTATCCATACTTATCTTATCCCGTAGATAATAAGTAATTTTTCAAAACATGTAAAACATATCATATAATATAAATATACAAATAAAAAATTCTATATAATATTATATAGAATTATACTAAATATAGAATTAATAGAATTATTTTAAGATTAAAATCTATGTACTATGTAAAATAGATGTAAAAATATATGTATACATATATACAAAACCATTATAACGTATCCATGCCATGTAGGTATACATATCTATGCTATATCATATATATAGTATATCATATCCAGGGATAAATGAAAATAAAATAGATAATAAAATTTTTTAGTTCTGTCCGTATTCGAATTGAATAAAATTTTTGATATAATTGTGTGTTTTTTTTTTTTTAATCATATATATGATGATAAATATAATCATCTTAATCTTAATCATCTTATCTTATAGTAGAATTATGAAAAATTTCATCTTCTGTATTTTTCTAATTTTCATTTTTTTTATATTTATCTATATCTATTATTAATTTATATTAAATATCTTTTTTAGTTAATAAATTTTCATTTTTTTTTTTTTTTATTTATCTATTATTAATTTATATTAAATATCTTTTTTAGTTAATAAATAATACTTAGGTAATTAGTCATGTTATTTGATCAACCTAATTATAGTTATTTGAATATTTCAAATAAAAATATGAGAATAAATCTAAGAATTCAATAAAAAAAAATATATATATTTTTTTATGGAACAAACATATCAATACGCATGGATAATACCCTTTCTTCCACTTCCAGTTACTATGTCAATAGGATTTGGACTTCTCTTTATTCCTACAGCAACAAAAAATATTCGTCGTATATGGGGTTTTACTAGTGTTTTACTGCTAAGTATAATTATGGCCTTTTCGGCCAATCTGTCTATTCAGCAAATAAATGGCAGTTTTATCTATCAATATTTATGGTCTTGGACCATAAATATTGATTTTTCTTTAGAGTTTGGACACTTGATCGATCCACTTACTTCTATTATGTCAATACTAATTAGTACTGTTGGAATCATGGTTCTTATTTATAGTGATAATTATATGTCTCATGATCAGGGATATTTGAGATTTTTTGCTTATATGAGTTTTTCTAATACGTCTATGTTGGGGCTAGTTACTAGTTCCAATTTGATACAAATTTATATTTTTTGGGAACTAGTGGGAATGTGTTCATATTTATTAATAGGTTTTTGGTTTACACGACCCGTTGCAGCAAGTGCTTGCCAAAAAGCCTTTGTAACTAATCGTGTAGGAGATTTTGGTTTATTATTAGGAATCTTAGGCTTTTATTGGATAACTGGCAGTTTAGAATTTCGAGATTTGTTCGAAATAGTTAATAACTTGATCCGTAGTAATGGGGTCAATTCTGCATTTGTTACTCTTTGTGCCTTTTTATTATTCGTCGGCGCAATTGCTAAATCCGCACAATTCCCTCTTCATATATGGTTACCTGATGCTATGGAGGGTCCCACCCCCATTTCGGCTCTTATACATGCTGCTACCATGGTAGCAGCGGGAATTTTTCTTGTAGCTCGGCTTCTTCCTCTTTTCCGAGTCATACCTTACATAATGAATTTCGTTTCTTTAATAGGCGTAATAACAGTACTATTAGGAGCTACTTTGGCTCTCGCTCAAAAAGACATTAAAAGAAGTTTAGCCTATTCAACAATGTCTCAATTGGGTTATATTATGTTAGCTCTAGGTATAGGCTCTTATCGAGCTGCCTTATTCCATTTAATAACTCATGCCTATTCTAAAGCTTTATTGTTTTTGGGATCCGGATCTATTATTAATTCAATGGAACCGATTGTTGGATATTCACCGGATAAAAGTCAGAATATGATTCTTATGGGTGGTTTAACAAGATATGTTCCAATTACAAGAATCACTTTCTTATTAGGTACACTTTCTCTTTGTGGTATTCCGCCTCTTGCTTGCTTTTGGTCTAAGGATGAAATTCTTAACGATAGTTGGTTATATTCACCAATTTTTGCAATAATAGCTTGTTTTACAACAGGATTAACCGCATTTTATATGTTTCGAATGTATTTACTGACTTTTGATGGGCATTTACGTGTTCATTTTCAAAATTACAGTAGTACTAAAAATAGTTCATTCTATTGCATATCTCTATGGGGAAAAGCAGCACCAAAAGTAGTCAATAGAAATTTACTTTTATCAACAATAAATAATAAAGTCGCCTTTTTTTCAAAGGATAAATATCAAATTAATGATAATAATGTAATAAATAGAATGCGATACTTTCGTACTTATTTTAGAAATAAATACACTTCCATGTATCCTCATGAATCGGACAATACTATGCTATTTCCTCTTCTTATATTGGCACTATTTACTTTGATCATGGGATCAATAGGAATTCAGTTTGATCAAGGAGTAACAGATTTTGATATATTATCGAAATGGTTAACTCCATCCCCTTTTGATCAAAATTCAAACTATTCTGTGAATTGGTATGAATTTTTTACAAATGCAATTTTTTCAGTAAGTATAGCTCTTTTTGGACTATTTATAGCATCTATTTTATATGGGTCCGTTTATTCATCTTTCAAGAATTTGGGCTTAATCAATTCATTTGTAAAAATGGGTCCTAAAAGAATTATCTTCGATCAAATAAAAAATGTGGTATACAATTGGTCATATAATCGTGGTTACATAGACCTTTTTTATACTAGAGTCTTAATCATGAGTATAAGAGGATTAGCCGAATTAATTAAATTTTTTGATAGACATATAATTGATGGAATTATAAATGGAGTTGGTGTTGCAAGTTTCCTTATGGGCGAAGGGATCAAATATATGGGAGGTGGACGAATTTCGTCTTATCTATTTTTATATTTATCTTATGTATTAATATTTCTATTCTTTTTTGTTCTGCCAATAAAGATAAATTTTTAAAATTAAAACTAGGTTCAAAAGGAAGTAGACCATGAATCTTATTTATCCAAAATATTTCTATGGAATCTTTTCTAGAAGTCATTAAATCATTTATATTTACGCGTGAATCCAGCTTTTTTATTATTCCACGATATGGTCCATTCAAAAAAGGATCATACGTTTTAGACAGGCATTCTTTTTCATTCGCATTATTATATAGTCTGGCCCTTTTTTCGAGTATGTCTAGAAGAAGAGACCCTTTTTCTTCTATAACTTTTATTCGACTTATTAATTCATTTATCAAATTGTATTTTTTTTGTTCATTGATATAAACCCAATTATTATATAAGTCTTGATGGCATATTTTTTTAGTTGTATACAAAGAAATTTTGCGTTCTATCATTTCTGAAAATGTTGATAAACTAGGCGGATATGTAAAAGATATTTTTTCTTTTCCATCACTTGGACATGTATAAAAAAAATATTGTGACATTTCATTTCGTACAGCATTTTCAAATTGATCATTTTTTATATATCTAAATGGACGATTCCATCGTTTATAATCGAAAAAAAAAGTCATAAGAGGTTTTTCAAACCGGAAATGGGCATGGGACTTTTCTTTTTTTTCTTCTTTAAGTCTTCCCAATTCCCAATTATCTTGATGGGTATCAAGATAAGAATCTTCGTCAACGGGGCTATCCTTATAGGATGTCTCTTTAAAGTGGAATTCATCTTTTGTTTTTTCCTTTCCATTCACCCGGATCTCTTCCGTTTCATCTATTTTGTCCGGATCCTCTTTTTCTTCCTCACTTTCTCCCTTTTCTTCTGTTTCTGAGGTTTCTTTCAGTTTCTTTTTCTTAGTGACAATAGGCGACGGCATTCTGCCTAAATAGTAGACACAGGTGATAAATAAGAGAATACTAAAGATTCGAGCCATATAATTTCTCAATTCTGACACAAGGTACTTATTAGATCGAATAGAATGATTTTGCCGTATCCAGACTAAGACCAATCCAACCCATTTCATGAATAAAATGTGACCAATTAACCAACCAACAAAACTACTTGTTACAAATAACATCTTGTTGTTGCATCG